TATCAGAAAAAGAATTTCCAAAAAACTGGTTAACAGACGGTATTCAGATCAAGATCCTATTTCCTTTTAGTCTTAAACCTTGGCACAGATCTAAACTACAAGCCCCTTATAATGATCCAATGAAAAAGAAGGATCAAAAAAATGATTTTTGCTTTTTAACAGTTTTTGGAATGGAAACTGAACTACCTTTTGGTTCTCCCAGAAAAAAACTTTCATTTTTTGAACCCATTTTTAAAGAACTAAAAAAAAAATTAAAAAAATTGAAAAAGAAATGTTTTATAATTCTAAGAATTTTAAAAGAACAAAAAAAGTTGTTTCTAAATGTCTCAAAAGAAACAAAAAAATGGATCATTAAAAGCATTCTGTTTATAAAAGAAATAATAAAAGAACTCTCAAAAATAAACCCAATTATATTATTTGGATTTGGATTGAGAGAAATAGAAGTATATGAATTGAGTGAAACTAAAAAAGATTCGATAATTGGTAATGGGATGATTCATGAATCGTCGATTCAAATTATATCTCAGGGTTGGACAAATTATTCATTAACAGAAAAAAAAATGCAAGATCTAACTGATAGAACAAATACAATAATAAATCAAATAGAAAAAATTACAAAAGAAAATAAAAAAGGAACTCCAGATATAAATTTTAGTTCTAACAAAATAAGTTATGATAATAAAGGATCAGAATCACAAAAAAATATTTGGCAGATATTAAAAAGACAAAATGTTAGATTAATCCGTAAGTCACATTATTTTATAAAATATTTCATTGAAAGGATATACATAGATATCTTTCTATGTATCATTAATATTCCTAGCATCAATACACAACTTTTTCTTGAATCAACAAAAAAAATTATTAATAAATACATTAACGATAATGAAGCAAATCACGAAAGAATTGATAAAACAAATCAAAGTGTAATTCCCTTTATTTCGACTATAAAAAAGTCACTTACTAATATTAGTAACAAGAATTCAAAGACTTTTTGCGACTTATCTTACTTTTCACAAGCATATGTATTTTATAAATTATCACAAACTCAACTTATTAACTTATATAAGTTAAAATCTGTATTTCAATATAACGGAATGTCCCTTTTTCTTAAGAATGAAATAAAGGATTTTTTTGTTGTAACACAAGAACTATTTCATTCCGAATTAAGACATAAGAATCTTCGCAATTATGGAATGAATCAATGGACAAATTGGTTAAGGAGTCAGTATCAATGTGATGTATCTCATATTAAATGGTCTAGATTAGTACCACAAAAATGGCGAAATATATTCAATCAACACTGTATGTCTCAAAATAAAGATTTATGTGATTTATATGAAAAGGATCGATTAATTAACTACGAAAAAAATTTCGAAACAGATTCATTACTGAATCAAAAAGATAATTTTAAAAAACAATATAGATATGATATTTTAGCATATAAATCTATTAATTATGAAGATAAGAAGGACTCTTATATTTATGGATCACCATTACAAGTAAAAAATAACCAAGATATTTTTTATAATTACAACACACATACACAAAAATCATTTAATATGCCGGAAGGTATTCCTATTATCCCTTATCTAGTAGAAGATGATATTAGAGATATGGAGATAAATACGGATAGAAAATATTTTGATTGGAGAATTTTCCATTTTTGTCTTAAAAATAAGGTCGATATTGACGCCTGGATCGATATTGATACTGACACTAACAGTAATAAATATACTAAGACTAGGGTTAATAAGTATCAAATAATTGATAAAATCAATAAGAGGGGTCTTTTTTATCTCACGATTCAGCAAGATCAAGAAATCAACCTATCCAATCAAAAAACCCTTTTTGATTGGATGGGGATGAATGAAGAAATACTAAGTTGTCCCATATCAAATATGGAATTTTGGTTCTTCCCAGAATTGGGGATACTTTATAATACGTATAAAATTAAACCGTGGGTTATACCAATTAAATTACTAGTTTTAAATTCTAATATAAATGAAAATGATAGTAAAAACAAAAGCATCGCCGGAAATAAAAAAAGGGATCCTTTTATATCAATATCGGAGAATTCAAAAAAATCTTTTGAATTAGAAAACCGAAATCAAGGGGAAAAAGAATACGCGGTCCAAGCAGATTTTAAATCAGCTCTTTCAAACCAAGAAAAAGATGTTGAAGAAGATTATACGGGATCGTACATGAAAAAAAATAGAAATAAAAAGCAATACAAGATCAATACAAAAGCGGAGTTTGATTTCTTCCTAAAAAGGTATTTGCATTTTCAATTGAGATGGGATGATTCTTTAAATAAAAAAATAAGCAATAACATCAAAGTATATTGTCTCCTGCTTAGACTGATAAATCCAAGAGAAATTACTATATCCTCTATTCAAAGAGGCGAAATGAGTCCGGATATTCTGATGATTCAGAAAGATTTAACTCTTACAGAATTGATTAAAAGGGGAATTTTGATTATTGAACCAATTCGTCTATCTATAAAAAATGATGGAAAATTTATTATCTATCAAACCATCGGTATTTCATTAGTTCATAAAAGCAAACACCAAATTAATCAAAGATACCGAGAAAAAAAACATGCCGATAAGAATTCTGATGAAGCCATTACAAAACATCAAAAGATGACTGGAAATAGAGATAAAAATCATTATGATTTGTTTGTTCCTGAAAATATTTTATCACCTAGACGTCGTAGAGAATTGAGAATTCTAATTTGTTTCAATTCTGAGAATAGACATAGAAATGCAGCATTTTGTAATGGGAATAAGGTAAACAGTCAAGTTTTGGATAAAAGCAAAAACTATAAAAAAAAACTTATTAAATTTAAGTTATTTCTTTGGCCCAATTATCGATTAGAAGATTTGGCTTGTATGAATCGTTATTGGTTTAATACCAATAATGGCAGTCGTTTCAGTATGGTAAGGGTACATATGTATCCGCGATTTAAAATGCATTAATAGTACATTTTTGCTATATTTCCCATACTATATCTGATCTATGACGACAAAGAGATGCACACACGCATTGTCTTACATTCCATCGTTCCATTCTGATACACGATACTAATTCAATGACATATCAATTTGATCTAGAAATGAATCAACAAAATATTATTATTTTAGGTCTAAATTTTTATCTTTTGTGAGTGCAGAAAACAACCATCCTTTATGTATACCCTTTTCAAATCCAAATAAATAAAAATTTAATTTTATTAAAAAAAATTATAAATTAATAACAAAATTAATATTTTTGTATATACAAAATAAAAATGAGAGGCATTATTATTACTGATCAATAAAGATATCTATCAATAAAAATTTCTTAAAATAAAAAGAGGGGGGCGAGAAGATTTCATTTTATGGTAAAAAATCCATTCATCTCAGTTATTTCACAAGAAGAAAAAGACGAAAACAGAGGATCCACTGAATTTCAAATAGTTAGTTTCACCAATAGGATACGAAGACTTACTTCACATTTAGAATTACACAAAAAAGACTATTTATCTCAGAGAGGTTTACGTAAAATTCTGGGAAAACGCCAACGACTGCTGTCTTATTTGTCAAAGAAAAATAGAATATGTTATAAAGAATTAATTAATCGGTTGGATATTCGGGAGTCAAAAACCCGTTAATTTGAAGAGGCATTTTAAATTATTTGATTTATTAGATCTTGAATTTTAATGAACTTTTTTTCGTTTTCAGCAATTCATGAAAGAATGAATCGAGGAAAAACCGATGAATATACCAGCTACAAGAAAAGACCTCATGATAGTCAATATGGGCCCCCACCACCCATCAATGCATGGTGTTCTTAGACTCATCATTACTCTAGATGGTGAAGATGTTATTGATTGTGAACCAATATTGGGTTATTTACACCGAGGGATGGAAAAAATTGCGGAAAACCGAACAATTATACAATATTTGCCTTATGTAACACGTTGGGATTATTTAGCTACTATGTTCACAGAAGCAATAACTGTAAATGGACCGGAACAGTTGGGAAATATTCAAGTACCTAAAAGAGCTAGCTATATCAGAATAATTATGTTGGAGTTGAGTCGTATAGCTTCTCATCTGTTATGGCTTGGTCCTTTTATGGCGGATATTGGTGCACAAACTCCCTTTTTCTATATTTTCAGAGAAAGAGAATTAGTATATGATCTATTCGAAGCTGCCACCGGTATGAGAATGATGCATAATTATTTTCGTATCGGAGGAGTAGCGGCCGATCTACCTCATGGTTGGATAGATAAATGTTTGGATTTCTGCGATTATTTTTTAACAAGAGTTGCTGAATATCAAAAACTTATTACACGAAATCCTATTTTTTTAGAACGAGTCGAGGGAGTAGGCATTATTGGTAGAGAGGAAGTAATAAATTGGGGTTTATCGGGACCAATGCTGCGAGCTTCCGGAATACAATGGGATCTTCGTAAAGTTGATCATTATGAATGTTACGACGAATTTGATTGGGAGGTACAGTGGCAAAAAGAAGGAGATTCATTGGCTCGTTATCTAGTCCGAATTGGTGAAATGATAGAATCTATAAAAATTATTCAACAGGCTCTGGAAGGAATTCCAGGGGGACCCTATGAGAATTTAGAAATACGATACTTTGATAGAGAAAGGAATCCGGAATGGAATGATTTTGAATATAGATTTATTAGTAAAAAGCCTTCTCCTACATTTGAATTGCCGAAACAAGAACTTTATGTGAGAGTCGAAGCCCCAAAGGGAGAGCTGGGAATTTTTCTGATAGGGGATCAGAGTGGTTTTCCTTGGAGATGGAAAATCCGCCCCCCGGGTTTTATCAATTTGCAAATTCTTCCTCAGTTAGTTAAAAGAATGAAATTGGCTGATATTATGACGATACTAGGTAGTATAGATATCATTATGGGAGAAGTTGATCGTTGAAATGATAATTGATACACCAGAAGTACAAGATATTGATTCTTTTTCTAGATTAGAGTTTTTAAAAGAGGTTTATGGAATTATATGGGTGCTTATTCCTATTTTGACTCTTGTATTGGGAATCACAATAGGCGTACTGGTAATTGTATGGTTAGAAAGAGAAATATCCGCAGGGATACAACAACGTATTGGACCTGAATACGCCGGCCCTTTTGGAATTCTTCAAGCTCTAGCAGATGGGGCAAAACTAATTTTCAAAGAAAATCTTCTTCCATCTAGGGGGGATACCCGTTTATTCAGTATCGGGCCATCCATAGCAGTCATATCAATTTTAGTAAGCTATTCAGTAGCTCCTTTTGGCTATCACCTTGTTTTAGCGGATCTCAATATCGGTGTTTTTTTATGGATTGCCATTTCTAGTATTGCTCCAATTGGACTTCTTATGTCAGGATACGGGTCAAATAATAAATATTCCTTTTTAGGTGGTCTACGAGCTGCTGCTCAATCGATTAGTTATGAAATACCATTAACTTTATGTGTGTTATCAATATCTCTACGTGCGATTCGTTGATACATAGACATAAACTTTTCTTTATTCCTTCCTTTCAAATCAAAGAAAGGGTTGGAATGAATTAAGTAGATATCTTCATTTTTTTTATTCATTATTCGGGTTGATGAACTAAATCAAATAGTTATATGAGTGAAAGAAAACAGCTTATATATAAATTCGCAGTAAAAAGATTGAGTCTCATTTTCTATGTATAAGAGTTAGAGAGTTAAGCGGAAATAAACATAAACAGAAGCGACCGTTTCCCCCAAGATTGGTTGATTAGTCATCCTGACTTGAAGCGGGCTCAAAAGATCAACCGTATTGAGTTTTCACTATCATTTGTATGTATTACCACAGGGGGGGGGGGTTGAACAAAAACGAGTGGGTGGTTAGAAACACCAAGATATGTAAAGGATTAGTAATAGAGATTATGTAAATTCTCCAAAAGGACATTTTTACATAATATACAAACAAAGAATACTCATTGGGGCTTTAAGTTGGTAGAAATGATCAGGCAATACTCCCCACGACACGATTCCAATCCAGAGTATGCTCCTATCCACCGATTAAATAAATAACTATTGGGAACGAAATAATCCTTTACTTTATTTTGTAAGCCCCCTTTTTCTCAGAAATAGAAAGAAGAATAGGAACGAAAAAAAGAGAAAGAAATCCAATTCCAATAAAAAAAAAAAAAAAAAGATACCTTTTTTATTTCCCAGATACATATTAATAGATATAGAATTTGTGTCATAATTCATGAATTAATTATAGAATTTTTTTCGTACGTGAAATAAACGGGTTATTGATATTTCTACAAGAAGTATTTTATTGAAGAATTAAGTTATTACTCAACAAAGAAGAATTTTAATTCTTATTGAAATTATTAAAGTTAAAGAAAGGGTGAGATCGATTCAGAAGTACTTTTTTATTTATTATTAAATAATTATAACAGACAGAATTCAATTGGTCTAATTTAGGACCGTCCAATAGATTTTTACTTTATACATCCTACAAACGTACCAAGATAAAATAATACTGACGCGATCCTTAGATTTATTTCTGGCCTTTAAGGAGCCGTATGAGGTGAAAATCTCATGTACGGTTCTGTAATAGCGATGATAACAGTAATGGTATCACCGACTATAATTATCTAACAGTTCAAGTACAATTGATATAGTTGAGGCGCAATCAAAATACGGTTTTTGGGGATGGAATTTGTGGCGTCAGCCTATAGGGTTTATCATTTTTATCATTTCTTCCCTAGCAGAATGTGAGAGATTACCTTTTGATTTACCCGAAGCAGAAGAAGAATTAGTAGCAGGTTATCAAACCGAATACTCGGGTATAAAATTTGGTTTATTTTATGTTGCTTCCTATCTAAACCTATTAGTTTCTTCATTATTTGTAACAGTTCTTTACTTGGGAGGTTGGAATATCTCTATTCCGGACATATATGTTTCTGAGCTTTTTGAAATAAATAAAACATGTGGAGTTTTTGGAGCGACAATTGGTATCTTTATTACATTAGCTAAAACTTATTTGTTCTTGTTCATTCCTATCACAACAAGATGGACTTTACCGAGGCTAAGAATGGACCAACTATTGAATCTTGGATGGAAATTTCTTTTACCTATTTCTCTCGGTAATCTATTATTAACAACTTCTTCCCAACTCTTTTCGCTGTAAGGTAAATTTACAACTTGTCTCAAACAAGAGAAATAAACAAACATAAAATTATTCATAATATATATTAATGATATGTTCTCTATGGTAACTGGGTTCATGAATTATGGTCAACAAACAGTACGAGCTGCAAGGTACATTGGTCAAAGTTTCATGATTACTTTATCTCACGCAAATCGTTTACCTGTAACTATTCAATATCCTTATGAAAAATTAATCACCGCGGAGCGTTTCCGCGGTCGAATCCATTTTGAATTTGATAAATGTATTGCTTGTGAAGTATGTGTTCGTGTATGTCCTATAGATCTACCCGTTGTTGATTGGAAATTGGAAACTGATATTCGCAAGAAACGGTTGCTTAATTACAGTATTGATTTCGGAGTCTGTATATTTTGTGGTAATTGCGTTGAGTATTGTCCAACAAATTGTTTATCAATGACTGAAGAATATGAACTTTCTACTTATGATCGTCACGAATTGAATTATAATCAAATTGCTTTGGGTCGTTTACCAATGTCAGTAATTGACGATTATACAATTCGAACAATTTTTAATTCGCCTCAAAAAAAAAAATAAGTAAATCTCTTGATTAAAGAATAATTTATAATTACTTTACTAAGACTATTACTTTACTAATAAATAATACTAAGGTTCATTTTTTTTTTTTTTGATCTAATCTAAAGGAATCGGGTTTCTTTCGTTTTGTTTGGTCAATAACTAAAAATCCCAACTATTGATTAGTTGGTTAAGAATCACGTCTTAATTTGGATTGAAAATCCATTAATTAATCCATTAATTAATATATCTGTAATTATTTTTACATATATAGTTTCAAATGAGAACTACTCTTTCAGATAACGAATTAAATTAGTCCAATAATTGTACTTACATTTATTCATATCCCTTAGGATTTAATTAGGAATTGCTCAAAAATTATAATTTTTTTTCTGTTCGGATTTCAATAAGGTCATGAAAAACATTTCGATTTATTTATCTCTTATTTTACATATAATGGATTTGCCCGGACCAATACATGATTTTCTTTTAGTCTTTCTGGGATCGGTTCTTATACTAGGAGGTATGGGAGTGGTATTATTTACCAACCCCATTTATTCTGCCTTTTCATTGGGACTGGTTCTTGTTTGTATATCCTTATTCTATATTCTATTAAACTCCTATTTTGTAGCTGCTGCACAACTTCTTATTTACGTGGGAGCTATAAATGTTTTAATCGTATTTGCTGTGATGTTTATGAATGGTTCAGAATATTACAAAGATTTGAATCTTTGGACCGTTGGGGATGGGGTTACTTTGCCAGTTTGTACAAGTATTTTTGTTTTACTCATGATTACTATTACAGATACGTCATGGTACGGGATTATTTGGACTACAAGATCAAACCAGATTATAGAACAAGATTTGATAAGTAATAGTCAACAAATTGGAATTCATTTATCAACGGATTTTTTTCTTCCGTTTGAATTCGTTTCGATAATTCTTTTAGCCGCTTTGATAGGTGCAATTGCCGTGGCGCGACAGTAATAAATCTATAGAATTGGCAACAGCAATCCAAATAAAACTGTGTTCTGTTTTATTACATTTATTTCCCTTCAATTAAAGGTTCTTTATGTCTAAAATATAAATTATTTTATTCAATCTATTCTATTACCAATAGAATATATTCCTTTGTTCCGTACTTTTTTTTATTCTAGTCAATTGAATCTGTTTAATTGTTGTTCAGTTCATATTGAAATGAATCGAAATTGATAAGGAGTTGGTCAATGATGCTCGAGCATGTACTTGTTTTGAGTGCCTACTTATTTTCTATCGGTATCTATGGATTGATCACGAGTCGAAATATGGTTAGAGCCCTTATGTGTCTTGAACTTATATTGAATGCGGTTAATATAAATTTCGTAACATTTTCTGATTTTTTTGATAGTCGCCAATTAAAAGGAAATATTTTCTCAATTTTTGTTATAGCTATTGCAGCCGCTGAAGCAGCTATTGGTCCGGCTATTGTTTCGTCAATTTATCGTAACAGAAAATCAACTCGTATCAATCAATCAAATTTGTTGAATAAGTAGTATTAATAATCATATAAATTCTAATATTCATAAATTATAATTACCATGACCATACATTACGTATAATACATGTTTTCGAAAATGTAAAAAATCAATGTAAGAAATCAAAGTATCTTGGTTCTATCACACGGGTCGATCCAGAATTAGATTGATTATAAAAATTCTGATAAATTATTGATTCATCTGGTGTCTAAATATATGATTCATTTACAAGTTTACTAGATCGAAAATTTCTGACATTTAAAAATTTATAGATCCAATGTCACATTCAGTAAAGATTTATGATACGTGTATAGGGTGCACTCAATGTGTGCGAGCCTGCCCAACAGATGTATTAGAAATGATACCTTGGGACGGATGTAAGGCTAAGCAAATTGCTTCCGCTCCAAGAACAGAGGACTGTGTCGGTTGTAAGAGATGTGAATCCGCCTGTCCAACGGATTTCTTGAGTGTTCGAGTTTATTTATGGCATGAAACAACTCGAAGTATGGGTCTAGCTTATTAATACGTTCCAGAAAACCCTACTTGAAATACATTTTTTTTTATCTTTACCGACAAAAACCCGCGCTCAAAAAATATTTATTTTGAGCACGGGTTTTTCTGGTCCAAGTTTATCTTGTTTTTACCATGAATTATTTTCCTTGGTTAACACTAGTTGTAGTTTTGCCAATATTCGCGGGTTCCTTAATTTTCTTTCTCCCTCATAGAGGAAATAAGGTAATCCGCTGGTATACTATGTG